TAGTAAAAGTAAAGAAGTTAATAAGGGTAGTACTATGAAAAAATGAAAACTTCGAACTCGAAGACAAAGTTATCTGCTAAATTGTCATATAACTATTGTATTGAAAGATATATCTATAGATTGAAGAAGAGTATGAAAGACGCAAATATGCCATATTATGCTTCAAAAAAACCGGATCGATAAAGATAAATAAAAAAAAGTACACAGATACGAAGTGTCATTTTATGTATAGTAGTGGGGGATTATGGGACAAAAAATAAATCCGCTCGGTTTCAGACTTGGTACAACCCAAAGTCATCATTCTCTTTGGTTTGCACAACCAAAAAATTATTCCGAGAGTCTACAAGAAGATGAAAAAATACGGGATTGTATCAAGAATTATGTACAAAAAAATATGAGAATATCTTCTGGTGTCGAGGGAATTGCACGGATAAAGATTCAAAAAAGAATCGATCTGATTCAAGTCATAATCTATATGGGATTTCCAAAGTTATTAATAGAAGGTAAACCTCGAAGAATCGAAGAATTACAGATGAATGTGCAAAAAAAACTTAATTGTATGAACGGAAAACTCAACATTGCTATTACAAGAATTGCAAACCCTTATGGACACCCTAATATTCTTGCAGAATTTATAGCCGGACAATTAAAGAATAGAGTTTCGTTTCGTAAAGCAATGAAAAAAGCTATTGAATTAACTGAACAGGCGGGTACAAAAGGAGTTCAAGTACAAATTGCGGGACGTATCGACGGAAAAGAAATTGCACGTGTCGAATGGATCAGAGAAGGTAGGGTTCCTCTACAAACCATTCGAGCAAAAATTGATTATTGTTCCTATACAGTTCGAACTATTTATGGGGTATTAGGCATCAAAATTTGGATATTTGTAAACGAAGAATAATAAGTTTTGCCTTATCTTTAACGCGAAAAAACAAAAAATGAAAAATTCTTCCATTCTTATTCTGTTAAATCAAAACAAAAATGAGCAATTTGAATTAAATTTTATAAGATTGAATAAAAATTCGATTAATCATTTGATATTGATATAATTGCTATGCTTAGTGTGCGACTCGTTGCGTTGGTTTTTTTTTTTTTAGAGTGGTTAGAATTCAACAAAAAAATAAACCAACTCGTAGTATTAATTAATTAATAACTATAGAACTAATAACCAACTCATCGCTTCGCATTATCTGGATCTAAAGAACCAGTCAAGATATAAGTAAAGATATGATATATTGGCGATATCATTATACCAACTGAAATATTGCATAAAAAAAAAAAAGAAAAAAGAATCTGATTATGAGTTGTGAAGCAATAAGAATATATGGATAAATGAAAGGGTGAAAGAAAGAGAGAAAAAGAATATCAATGATATATAATTCTAATATGTAAGGTCTATGAGTCATGTCATAAAAGGTAGTGTAATAAAGCATCAATATTAATTAATCCATAATTAGATGACTATATTCATAGAACAAACAAATCAAGAGCCCCGAGTCACTAAAAACTGAGAAGGTTGACTCAAGAAAAAAGAAAATGGAATTAGAGGCTCCATTGTACAATTCAGACCTAACCATTAATCGAGAAGCGATGGGAACGACGGAACCTGTGAATGCCTAAGATTTTATTAAAAACGAATCTTAATGATTCATTGGGTGGGATGGCGGAACGAACCAAGAACCAATCCATTTATTCTGAGGAATCATGTTCTGAGGAGTCATGGGCTAACCCTACATCTGAAATAGATAATGAAAGAGTAAATATTCGCCCGCGAAAATTTGGATTTTTTTGGATTTCTAAATAGGGGCCAATCCGAAATAAAAGGAAAAACAAAATAAAGATTCGTTAGAACCTTATAACATAACAAAACAACATTATCTATTTATATCTAGATAGCAAGAATTGTCTATAATAGAAAAAGAATACTTGTTTAGTTATATATCAAAACAAGATATACAAATTTCCAATAGACCAATAGATTAGATGAAATCTCAAAAAATCCCACGACGATTCGGTATATTATTTTATTCATTAAATCCATGTATATTCTATTTTAATCGTTTCATTCGCGAGGAGCCGTATGAGGTGAAAATCTCATGTACGGTTCTGTAGTAGAGATGGAATTGAGAAAGAACCATCAACTATAACCCCAAAAGAACCAGATTCCGTAAACAACATAGAGGAAGAATGAAAGGAATATCCTCTCGAGGTAATCATATTTGCTTCGGTAGATATGCTCTTCAGGCACTCGAGCCCACTTGGATCACATCTAGACAAATAGAAGCAGGGCGGCGGGCAATGTCACGAAATGCCCGCCGCGGTGGAAAAATATGGGTACGCGTATTTCCAGACAAACCGGTTACAGTAAGACCTACAGAAACACGTATGGGGTCGGGAAAAGGATCTCCCGAATATTGGGTAGCTGTCGTTAAACCAGGTAGAATACTTTATGAAATGGGCGGAGTCACAGAAAATATAGCCAGAAAAGCTATTGCAATAGCAGCATCCAAAATGCCTATACGAACTCAATTCATTATTTCGGCATAATAATTAGAACCAAAGGAAAGAGGTCTTTGGGATGAAAAAAAAACAATTGCAATTGTAGGTTTCTTTTTTTTTTTGGATACACAATATTTCTTTTTTTTTACTTCGCCCTTTGCACTGAAAGAACAGAGAAAAAAAAAATGATATGATTCAACCTCAAACCCATTTGAATGTAGCCGATAACAGCGGGGCCCGCGAATTGATGTGTATTCGAATCATAGGAACTAGTAATCGACGATATGCTTATATTGGTGACGTTATTGTTGCTGTAATCAAGGAAGCAGTACCAAATACACCTTTAGAAAGATCAGAAGTGATCAGAGCTGTAATTGTACGTACTTGTAAAGAACTCAAACGTAACAACGGTATGATAATACAATATGATGATAATGCTGCGGTTGTCATTGATCAAGAAGGAAATCCAAAAGGAACTCGAATTTTTGGTGCGATCGCCCGGGAATTGAGACAGTTAAATTTCACTAAAATAGTTTCATTAGCACCCGAGGTATTATAAGACGAGACCGTGATATATTTATAGTATTTGAATGAAATAGATTAATTAATAGATTGATTATGTCTCACGCATATACCTTTTGTAATTATTATAAATATCAAAAATATAAAATAAATATCAAAATATCAAAAAAAATAAAAAATATCAAAATATTTATTATATTATATAAATATCAAAATAAAAATATTTAAGAATTCCATAATTCATAAATAAAAAAGAAAATATTCAAGATTATTAATAATCTAAATAATTTAATAAAATTAATAATTAATAAAAGAGCATGTTGATTATATCAAAAGTCAAGGGCAACAATCATTTTAGTTTATCATGGGTAAGGACACCATTGCTGACATAATAACCTCTATACGAAATGCTGACATGAATAGAAAAGGGACGGTTCGAATACCATCTACTAACATCACCGAAAACATTGTTACAATACTTTTCCGAGAAGGTTTTATTGAAAACGTGAGAAAACATAGGGAAAGCAACAAATATTTTTTAGTTTTAACTCTACGGCATAGAAGAAATAGGAAAGGATCATATAAAACGATTTTGAATTTAAAACGAATCAGTAGACCTGGTCTACGAATCTATTCTAATTATCAACGAATTCCTAGAATTTTAGGAGGGGTGGGGATTGTAATTCTTTCTACTTCTCGAGGTATAATGACAGATCGAGAGGCTCGATTAGAAAGAATCGGCGGAGAAATTTTATGTTATATATGGTAATCTTTCTGATATCCGAATTATATGAGAAACTTACATACATTTTTGTGAAAAAAGAGAGAGAAAAAGCGGGTTTCTAATATCACTCCTCATACATTAGTTAATACGGGAAGGGGTTTTAACTGGAATAGGAATAAAAGAAACAAATGGATTCATGAGGGTTTAATTACTGAATCTCTTCCCAATGGTATGTTCCAGGTTCGTTTCTATAATGAAAATATGATTCTAGGTTATGTTTCCGGAAGGATTCGACATAGTTTTATACGTATACTACCGGGAGATAAAGTCAAAATGGAAGTAAGTCATTTTGATTCAAGCGGAGGGCGTATAATTTATAGACCCCGGAACAAAAATTCGAATGATTATACTGTTTTTCAACTTCAACATTCTTTTTTTTATGGGGATACAATTAGAAGTTCCAAATTTAAGGAAACCCTATTTTCTTCCAATAACAATAAATAGATTCGGAGAATGACAAATATGAAAATAAGGGCCTCCGTTCGTAAAATTTGTGAAAAATGTCGAC